AGCGCTATCCGATCGTAATTTAACAATAAAAAATTTAATTTTTAAAAATAATTAAAGAAACCAGAAATGTTGGCCTAGTTTATTAAACTATAGGGTTAATGTTCTAGATTTTTTATTTAAAATTAATTTTTAAAGTATATTAAAAAACTAAAATAACTGTTATTTAGTTGTGTTACGATACATTTTTAATTAAAGCTTTCAAGTGTTAGGTTAGAATCTGATAATACTCTAAAGAGCATAAGGGCTTAATCCCATAAAATTTAAAAGTTTTATTCTTGCTTAATTCTTGTTTTTAATTTAAATCTACATGTAAATTTTTGTATGACAATATATTAATTTTTTTTAAAAGAAGATTAAATTATAATTTATTTATAAATATAATATGATAAATCTCAGTAGATAGTTTTAGATAATAAATAAAAGTTTTATCTGGTAATGTTATATAAACTTTAGCAAAAATTGGTGCCAGCAGCTGCGGTTAAACCAAAAAAGTAAATAAGAATAATTTAGTTAAAAGTTATTTTGCACTTTAATATTATAAATTAAATAATTTTAGATAGGTGAAATTAATAAATAATAGTTAATTTATAACAAAAAATTTTAATTAAGCTTTAAAAATAAAGATCTAAACCAGGATTAGATACCCTGTTATACTTTATTTAAAATAAAAATACTTGGGTATTAAATAGTTATCTTCTTTAAACTCAAAGAATTTGGCGGTATTTTAGTCTAGTTAGAGGAACCTGTACTATAAACGACATTCCACGAAAAATCTTACTTAGGTTTGTAAATCAGTTTGTATACCGTCATTATTAGATAACCTTGAAAAAGAAAGTTGTTAAAATAACAAATTGTTAGTATATTAGATCAAGGTGCAACTTATACTTAAGTTTGATATGGGTTACATTAATTTATATTTAAACGGATTATAAATGAAACAAAATATAAAGGTGGATTTAAAAGTAATAAAAAATTAATAAGTTTTTTTGATAATAGCTCTAAAATATGCACACATCGCCCGTCGCTCTCATTTTTAAAGTGAGATAAGTCGTAACATAGTAGGTATACTGGAAAGTGTTCCTAGACAGAATAAAACTTAAAAGTTAAGTATTTCACTTACATTGGAATTTTTGTTGTGCAAGTCAGCATATTTTGAAATTAAAGTTTGTGTATAAAAATATGAGAAATATCTTAAATGTTTATAAGCCGTAGTGTTAACAAAAAAAAATAAAACGATAGAAAAATAGTACTGTAAAGGAAAATTGAAATAAATTAAAATTAATTTACATAAAAGCAAAAGTAAATTTTTGTACCTTGTGTATCAGGGAAAATTAAAATATTATAAATAAGTTATAAGTCCCGAAATAAAAAGAGTTATTTTTAAATATAAGTTATTGTGGTATAATTATTTATAATTTAAAAATAGAAGTGAGATGCTATACGTTTTTTATGATATCTGGTTTTTTTAGAAATAAATTTAATTTACGCAACAAGCAGATAAGTAATTTGTTGGCAAAGAGTTGGAGGGATAAGCTTCTGACTCAAATAAAAATGTAATATGGACTTTTATGGTATCAGTTTAAAATTAGGCTTAAAAACAGCCATATTAAAAAAACGTTTTAGTTTATAAATTTAAAAATTTATATTTATGAGGTTTTATTAAAATAAGGAAAAATAATTAAAAATAAATAAAATTAGTTAAAATGATTTTATTAGTATAAATTAAATAAATATTTTATTTTAAATTAAAAATTAAAAATTAAAAATTGTTGGGTAATAATAAGGAATTCGGCAAAGTTATTTTTGCCTGTTTATCAAAAACATGTCTATATGAAAGTTATATAAAGTCTAACCTGCCCACTGAAATATTAAAGGGCCGCGGTATATTGACCGTGCGAAGGTAGCATAATCATTAGTCTTTTAATTGAAGGCTGGAATGAATGGTTGAACAAAAAATAGTCTGTCTCATTATTAAAATTAAAATTTGACTTTTAAGTGAAAAGGCTTAAATATAATAGAATGACGATAAGACCCTATAAAGCTTAATATTTTAAAAATAATTAATAATTAGTATTTAAAAATTATCTATTTAAAAAATATTGTGTTGGGGCGACAAAAATAAAAATTGTAACTGTTTATTTATTAAAAACTTGTAATAAAAGAAAAATGATCCTTTTATAAAGATTAAAAGATTAAGTTACTTTAGGGATAACAGCGTAATCTTTTTTAAGAGTTCATATCGACAAAAAGACTTGCGACCTCGATGTTGAATTAAGAAATCCTTTTAGTGCAGCAGCTAAAAAGGAAGGTCTGTTCGACCTTTAAATTCTTACATGATTTGAGTTCAGACCGGCGTAAGCCAGGTTGGTTTCTATCTTCTATAAAAATTTATATTTTTTTAGTACGAAAGGATTAAAAAATAAAAATAATTTTGATTAACAGAATAAAAATAATAAAATTAATTATGCGTAAATACATTGAGCATTAGTTAATATGTTAAGATTAATTATAATTTTAAATTATACTATTTTGATAATTTGTGTTTTAGTGGGGGTAGCGTTTTTAACTCTGTTAGAGCGTAAAATTTTAGGATATATTCAAATTCGTAAAGGACCTAATAAAGTGGGTTACTCCGGACTATTGCAACCTTTTTCCGACGCAGTAAAGTTATTTACTAAGGAGCAAAGTAGGCCGGTTATAAGAAATTTTTTGCCATATTATTTATCTCCCATCATAGTTTTATTTTTATCATTAATTATCTGAAGGGTTATACCTTATGAAATAACATTAATTTCTTTCAGAATAAGAATCTTATTTTTTTTAGCGTGTATGAGCATAGGAGTTTATACAATTATAGGGGCGGGGTGGTCCTCTAACTCTAAATATGCCTTGTTAGGCAGGTTACGTTCAGCAGCTCAAACTATTTCTTATGAAGTAAGGTTAGCTTTAATTTTGTTAAGATTTTTATTTTTAGTTGGTAGATTTGATTTCTTCTCTTTCAGGGAGTATCAAAAAGAAACATGATTTATTTTAATCGGGGGCCCTCTGAGATGAGTATGGTTTGTATCATGCCTGGCAGAAACTAACCGGACTCCTTTTGATTTCGCGGAGGGGGAGTCAGAGTTAGTGTCAGGGTTTAATGTAGAATACAGAAGAGGAGGGTTTGCTTTGATTTTTATGGGGGAGTACGCAAGAATCTTGTTTATAAGAATATTGTTTGCTTTAATTTTTATAGGGGGGGAAGTCGGCATAATAAGATTTTATGCAAAAGTCGGGGCAGTTTGCTTCATCTTTGTGTGGGTGCGTGGCACTTTACCACGATTTCGCTATGATAAGCTAATAAGGTTGGCTTGAAAAAGTTTTCTTCCGGTTAGTCTAAATTATGTGTTATTTTTTATAAGGTTAAAACTATTTCTAATAGTATTGCCATTATAAAGAGTACTTATTTTAGAAAACTATTTAGCAGATTTGAACTGCTTTAAAATGTTTTCAAAACACTTACCTTTCCAAAAGTTAAATAGTTATTTTAAAATTTTATCTCAAATGTGAAAAGTTAAGGGATTGACGGCGTAAATAAAAAAATAAGTAAAAGTTAAAATTTGGCCAGTTAAGATATAAGGGTCTTCAACAGGACGGGCACCAATTCAAGTTAATAAAAAGATTGTTGAAATTAAGGCTCAAAAAAAAAGTTTATTAAGTGGGTAAAAACTTAAACTCCGGAATTTTATCTGGTTAGTAAAAGGTAAAACAAATAAAATAGCAATAGATAAGACTAAGGCGATAACTCCTCCTAATTTATTAGGGATAGAGCGAAGAATGGCGTAAGCAAATAAAAAATATCATTCTGGTTGAATATGGGGGGGAGTTACCAAAGGATTGGCCGGAATAAAGTTATCAGGGTCCCCAAGAAGATACGGGGAAATTAAGGTTAATGTGATTAAACTAAATAATAAGATAAAAAATCCTGCAATGTCTTTAAAAGAGAAATATGGGTGAAAAGAGATTTTGTCCGCATTATACGAGATCCCTAACGGGTTTGATGAACCAGTTTGGTGTAAAAATAAAATATGGATTAATGCGGCCGCTGCAATAATGAAGGGAAGTAAAAAATGGAAAGTAAAAAATCGAGTTAAAGTGGCATTATCAACCGCAAACCCTCCTCATAATCATTGTACCATATCTGGTCCGATATATGGGATCGCTGATAAGAGGTTAGTAATAACAGTGGCACCTCAGAAGGATATTTGCCCTCATGGGAGAACATACCCTAAAAAAGCGGTTGCTATTACTAAGAATAAGATAATAACTCCTGTAAACCAAGTATGCACAAAACGGTAGGATCCGTAATAAATCCCTCGCCCAATGTGGCTATAAAGACAGATAAAAAAAAAAGAAGCCCCGTTGGCGTGGAATGTGCGTAGAAACCAGCCATAATTTACATCTCGGCAAATATGAGCAATTCTTGAAAAAGCTAGATCAGTGTGGGCAGTGTAGTGTATGGCTAAAAATAGGCCAGTGGCAATTTGAGCAATTAAGCATAAACCTAGTAAAGACCCAAAATTTCATCAAGTGGAGATATTTGAGGGAATGGGCATATCGATAAAAGCCCCATTTATTAGTTTTACTAGTGGGTGAGTTTTACGGATAGGGAGAGTTGTCATTACTAAGAATAAAATCGTAAAGGTCCTTGGAAATTATTAGTAATTTTGACAGCAAGAATCAGAGTTAACAGTAAGTAAAAAACTATGAATAATGTGCAAAACATAATGTAAGGCGAATAAGCGTAAGAAAGCAATGATTGGTTGGGAGATTGGCAGGAATAATTTGAAAAAAAATATTGAGGGTTTAGTATATTAATGTGGAATAGCAAAAAATCTAAAAATCAAAAAACAAGAAGTAAAGAAATACTAAATAATAGAATAAAGGAAAATAATGAAAAGGATATTTTAAATATCTCATTTGAGGCTAAAGAGGCAACATAGATAAATAAAACTAGTATCCCCCCTAAAAAAATTAGAAAGAGGATATAAGAAAATCAAAACGTTAGGTTCATGGCTCCTGATGTTATACAAATAAAACAAGTCTGGAAAAGAAGGGCCAACCCTATAGAAAGAGGGTGGTTGGTTATTAGAAAAATTACAGATATAAAAAAAGTAAGCAAAAATGAAAATAGTAAAAAAAAGATGTCAGAAAATAGTTTAATATAAAACGCTAGTTTTGGGTGCTAAAGATAAAATAACTTTTTTTTCTGATGTTTTAAAAAAAATTATAATTTAGGTTTACAAGACCTATGTTTTCGTTAAACTATTAAAACTATGAATGATAAAATTTGGATTTTTTTTGGTTCCTCTTTTTGTAAGAGTAAGGGGATTGATTATATTTGTGTCTAAGCGAAAACATTTGTTAAACACATTGTTAAGGCTAGAATTTGTTATGTTAGGGATTTTTTGGCTACTAAGGTTGAGTTTAATAAAAATTAGCCATGATATTTATTTTGTGTTATTTTTTCTAACGTTGGCTGCTTGCGAGGGGGCGTTAGGACTAGCGTTATTAGTTTCTATTGTGCGTACTCACGGTAATGATTGTTTTAGGAATTTTAGAATTTTGCAATGTTAAAATTTATTTTTGGTGTTTTAATATTGATATTTTTAGTAAAAAAATGGTGGCTTATCCAGCATTTTATATATATATTTAGATTTTGTTTTAGATTTATATGTATGCGGGAATTTTATTGTGTTGGAGAAAGAAGAATTATAAATTTAGACAGGTTAAGATATATTTTAATTTTTCTTAGATTTTGAGTTGTTAGTTTGTTAATAAGGGCTAGAATAAAAATTTATAACCAAAAAAATTTTAGAGAATTTTTTAATTTGGTAAGTTTGTGCTTGCTTTTATTTTTGATTTTGAGGTTTGGCGCTAGGGATTATCTTATGTTTTACATTAGATTTGAGTCATCATTAATTCCCACTTTAATTCTTATTCTAGGGTGAGGTTACCAACCAGAGCGCATTCAGGCAGGGGTTTATATATTATTTTATACTTTATTTGCCTCTCTGCCGCTGTTAGTGTCAATACTAGAAATTTATCATTTTACTGGGAGGTTGGTGATTGGCATAAGTTTGAATATCATTTTAGAAGAATTTACAGGGTACGTATGATGCATATTTTCAATTATCGCTTTTTTAGTAAAATTGCCTATATATGTGGTTCACTTGTGGCTTCCTAAAGCTCACGTAGAAGCTCCAGTAGCGGGTTCAATAATTTTAGCTGGGGTTCTATTAAAGTTAGGGGGCTACGGATTGATTCGCGTCTTAATATTATTTCAAATTGTCAGTAAAAGGTTATCTTGGATTTGGATTGGGGTGAGACTAACAGGCGGGGTAATTGTCAGATTAATGTGCCTACGGCAGGTAGATATAAAATCTTTAATTGCTTATTCATCGGTAGCTCATATAGGTTTAGTTTTGAGGGGGCTGATAGTGTTAGGAACTTGGGGTCTAAACGGGGCTATTTTTGTTATAGTGGGGCACGGACTATGCTCATCCGGTTTGTTCTGCATTGCAAATATAGTTTATGAGCGGCTAGGGAGACGTAGAATATTAATCAATAAAGGATTATTGAGATTTATGCCTAGTATAAGATTGTGGTGGTTTCTTTTAAGAGTGGGGAATATAGCGGCGCCCCCTAGATTAAATTTATTAGGCGAAGTGAGATTAATTACTAGGGTAGTAAGTTGAAGAAAAGTTTCATTATTTATGGTAGGGTTATTATCTTTTTTCAGAGCCGCTTATAGTTTGTATATGTTTTCTTTAAGTCAGCACGGTCATTATTACAATTGCGTATATTCTTCTTGTTCTGGCAAAGTGCGGGAATATTTGGTATTAATACTGCATTGGTTACCTTTAAATTTAATTATTTTAAATAGTACTGTAATAATTTATTGTTTAAATAGTTTAAAAAAAATAAAGGTTTGTGGGATCTTAGATATAAATTTTATTTTAAACCGTGATTTGGCTAGTTATACTGCATTTAAGGAGAATAGTTTTTCTTTTGGTATTAAGAATTATATCTATTTTTATTTCTTTAATATTTTTAACTAGAAGCACCGTGATTTTTGTAGAATGGGAGATTATTAATTTGAACTCAGTAAGAATTGTTATAACTTTGATTTTAGACTGAATATCAATAATATTTTTGAGACTTGTAAGATTTATTTCTTCGATAGTTCTGTTTTACAGGGGGGACTATATGAAAGGAGACAAAAATTTTGACCGTTTTATATATTTAGTGTTAGCTTTTGTTTTGTCTATAAGATTTTTAATTATAAGGCCTAATTTGATCAGAATTTTATTAGGGTGGGACGGCTTAGGGTTAACTTCTTACGCCCTAGTGATTTATTACCAAAATGAGAAATCGGCTAACGCCGGTATGTTAACATTTTTGTCAAACCGGATTGGGGATGTAGCTATTTTGTTAAGAATTTCATTAATATTTGCATTTGGCGGGTGAAATTTTGTGGCTTTGATGAGATTGTTATCTGAAAATGTAAATTTTATGATTATTATATTTTTTATCGTTATAGCTGGTATGACTAAAAGAGCGCAGATCCCGTTTTCTGCGTGGCTGCCCGCAGCAATAGCTGCCCCAACCCCAGTATCCGCTTTAGTACACTCATCAACTTTGGTTACTGCGGGGGTGTACCTACTGATTCGGTTTAGAGAGGCCATTGAGAGGTCTAGTATGCGGTTAGTCTTATTTTTAGTGTCATGTGTAACTATATTTATAGCAGGGTTGGGAGCTAATTTCGAGTATGATTTAAAAAAAATTATTGCGCTATCGACACTCAGACAGTTAGGTGTTATAATAAGTATTTTAGCCCTAGGTTTTAAAGAGTTAGCTTTTTTCCATTTACTTACACACGCTTTATTTAAAGCTTTGCTGTTTATATGTGCTGGTGTAATTATTCATAACATAAAAGATTATCAAGATATCCGTTCTATAGGGGGCCTAGTAAAACAGATGCCTTTGAGAAGCATACTTATAATATTGGCAAATTTGTCATTATGCGGAACTCCTTTTTTAGCAGGATTTTACTCTAAAGATTTAATTTTAGAGGTTTCTTTCATAGGGCCAGTAAGAATAATTGGGCTAATCTTGTATATTTTATCTACAGGCTTAACAGTGTGTTATACCGGGCGCTTAGTTTATTATCTAATAAGAAGAATTTTTAACGTGGGGAGATTTCATAGAGTTAGGGATGAATCTTATACTATAAATAACCCAATAATTATATTAAGGTTGGGAGCCGTAGCAAGAGGGTCACTCTTATCTTGATTGATTTTTCCTTTTCCTTTAATAATTTGTTTAAGAAGCGGGTTTAAATTTACTGCTTTAGTTGTTAGCGTCATTGGCGGAGGTTTAGGCTACTTAATAAATTTATTGGGTGAGGTTAATTTATTAAAAAGATTAAATTTTTATAAGCAAGTATTATTTTATGGGTCTATATGATTTATACCTCTGTTATCAAGGTGGTGAGTCAGTAACGGGGTTCTAAAGGTTGCTAAAAATTTACAAAAAAGTGGAGATTACGGTTGGTTTGAACATTATGGGGGCCAGGGGGTATTTAATTGAGTGGTGAATAAATCAGGTTTAGTGCAAATATTGCAGGATAACAGACTTAAGGTTTATATGCTTATATTTTTAGTGTGGTTAGTTGGGTTTATAGCTTTAGTGTAAATTCTTATAGCTTAAAATAGAGCACAGCTTTGAAGATGCTGGGGAGATTTAAAAATCTGGGGATATAAATACTTTTAAAAGAATTTCTTTAGCTTTACGGTGAAATTGTAACGTGTTTATTTTACACTATAATAGTAGAAATTTAAACGGAATTAAACCGCTTAAGAAAAAGTTAGAAGCTTATTCTTTTACCTAAAATTTCCTTAACTAGAAAAATTCAATTGTATCATTAACAGTGATAAGCCTCTTTTTGGCTTTAGTTAACAAACGAGGACTTGAGGGAGGGTCAAAAATCAGGTCGAAACTGAATGCAAACTTTTGCTTCTCATTTGTAAGATTAACTTAAAAGTACTTCCTGAATGCAACCCAGATGTCATTATTGACTATAATCCCTTATTTACCGCGTACAGTCTTAGTGGGACCAGTCTAACGCTCCTTGGTTTCATTCATGAAAGAGGCCTAGCAAGAGAATTAACAGAAACACCGTTCTAGTTAAGGTTCAACTTGAAATATTTGAGTAAGATAAAATAATCGGTAATGGTAAAAGAAGTGTGATTTCTACATCGAAAATTAAAAAAATAAGGGCAATAAGAAAAAATCGTAACGAAAATGGTAAACGGGCTGTCCCCTTGGGATCGAACCCGCACTCAAAGGGTGAAGTTTTTTCACGGTCGAAGATAATTTTTTTGGAGATAAAAGAAGCAATTAATATTAAAATAGAAGACACTAAGAAAGTAATAAAAAAAAAACAGATGAGAGATAAAATTATTTTTTCTAGAGTTAGACTTTTCGGTTGGAAGCCAAATATACTTAGTTATATTAAAAAAATATTTTAACCTCCTCACCAGTAAATTGAAATATAAAGGAACAGCCATACTACATCAACAAAGTGCCAGTATCAGGCAGCGGCCTCAAATCCAAAATGGTGGTCAGAAGAAAAGTGGTAATTGAAAAGCCGAAGAAAACAAACAAATAAAAAAGAAGTGCCAATTAATACGTGAAGCCCGTGGAATCCGGTGGCTACAAAAAAAGTTGCCCCGTACACAGAGTCAGCGATAGAAAATGAAGCTTCCAGATATTCTATAGCTTGCAGAGCTGAAAAATAAACGCCGAGGATTACTGTAATAACTAATCTTTGAGCTGCTTGGGTTAAGTTTGCTTCTATAATAGCATGGTGAGCTCATGTAACAGTTACTCCTGAGGCTAAAAGAATAGCCGTGTTTAATAAAGGAATTTGAAATGGGTTGAATGTAATAATCCCTGTAGGTGGTCAATAATTTCCAATTTCTACGGCCGGAGATAAACTTCTATGAAAAAAAGCTCAAAAGAAACTAAAAAAAAATAAAACTTCTGACGCAATAAATAAAATTATGCCCCAGCGTATACCATTTGTAACAATGTAAGTGTGTAAGCCTTGAAAGGTCCTCTCACGTGTTACATCACGTCACCATTGGACTATAGTTAACGTGACACCTAAGATTCCTAATAAAAATAAATCTGGGTTGAATTGGTGAAATCATTTGACTAGGCCGCAGGTTAGCATTATAGCTCTGATAGAAGCAGTTAATGGTCAAGGTCTTAAATCAACTAAGTGATAAGGATGGTGGTTGTGAGCGGTCATTAGTTAACTTCTCTGGCGTAGAGAGTCGATAAAATAGCAAAAACGTAAGATTGAATAATTGCAACAGCAGCTTCAAGAGTTAATAATAAAATTTGAGCTAAGATTAAAAAATAGAGAAGTGACAAGGATAAGGATGAGCCCGTGTTGCCGAGCAAGGTTAATAACAAGTGGCCTGCAATTATATTAGCAGCTAGACGGATAGCTAAAGTGCCCGGACGGATTAAATTTCTAATTCTTTCGATTAAGACCATGAAAGGTATAAGTAAAGGAGGGGTCCCTTGAGGGACTAAATGTGAAAATATATGTTGGGTGTTATTTAACCAGCCAAAAATTATGAAGGCTAGTCATAATGGTAGAGCTAAAGATAAAGTTAGAGCTATATGCCTTGAGCTTGTAAAAATATACGGTAAAAGCCCTAAAAAATTATTAAATAAAATTAATGAAAACAGAGAGATAAAGATGAGTGATACTCCTAAAAATGAAGGCCCTAAAAGTAGTTTAAATTCTTTGTGCAGGGTGTATATAACAAAAGACCATATTATAGATCAACGCGAGGGCATTATTCAGAATAAGAATGGTATGATAAATAAACCTAATAAAGACGCCAGTCAATTTAAAGGTAAGTTAAGAATTGATGATATCGGGTCAAAAACGGAAAACAAGTTAGTTATCATTTTCATAAAAGCAGGGGTTTACTTGAGTGCGCAGACAATAAAGTATTTTTTTGGGCTGGGATTAGGAAGTAAGATACAGATGAAAAAAGTATGAAAATAAGGGTAAAAAATAAAAATAAAAGTAATCAAAAAATAGGGGCTATTTGAGGTATAGAAAAATATTACTTAAGTAATAATTTAAGCACGACAAGCTTATGTTTTAAAAACTAATTTTTCTTATTAGAAGCAAACGTTATTTAGCTATATTAAATTTAAAAGATTTAAACTTACTTTCAGTCATCTAATAGTTAGTAAGTTAATGAGAAGAGACCCAGTCTAAGAAATTGTCTGAAGGGAGAGCTTCGATAACAATGGGTATAAATCTATGGTTAGCTCCACAAATTTCTGAGCATTGGCCAAAAAAAATTCCGGGGCGGTTGATAAAAAATCTGACTTGGTTTAAGCGTCCGGGAACAGCATCAGCTTTAACGCCTAAAGACGGCACTGTTCAGGAGTGAATAACATCAGCAGCCCTGATTAGTACGCGAATTTGCGTGTTAATCGGCAAGATAGTTCGATTGTCCACATCTAAAAGACGAAAGTTCGATAAATTTATTTCGTTAGAGGGGATTATATAAGCGTCGAACTCTAGGTCTAGAAAATCGGAGTACTCATAAGACCAGTATCACTGATGTCCAATTGTTTTTAAAGTTACCGCAGGAGAGTTTACTTCATCTAAAAGATATAAAAGACGTAAAGAAGGTAATGCAATACAAATTAAAATAATGGCTGGAAGAATTGTCCAGATAATTTCGATAGTTTGCCCTTCTAAAAGAAACCGGTTCACTAATTTATTAAAAAAAAGAGAAGTTATTATGTAACCCACTATTCTTGTGATTAAGATTAGGATTACCATGGTATGATCGTGAAAAAATATTAATTGTTCTATCAAAGGAGAGGTGCTATCTTGAAATCCTAAGTAGTTTCATGTTGCCATTTCTAAAAGAATAATAATTCATATTAAGAGCTTAAATCTTAGGCATTAAGGTCTGCCATTTTAGATTCTAAAAGAAGTAAACTTCATAGTAAGAGCCTAAATCTTATGCAATAATCTGCCATTTTAGAAGTTAGCGGAAATTAGGGGAATTTCAGAGTATCTGTGGTCGGCCGGGGGTAAAAAGTGGTGCCATTCTAAGGAAGTGGGTAAAAATAGTGAAAAAACAATAGGTCGCGAAGAGACAAAAGCTTCTCAAACAATAATAACAAACCCTAAGACCGCTAATAGAGAGACTGTCGAGCCGATAGAAGATAAAATATTTCATCTTGTGTAAGCATCTGGATAATCTGAGTAACGCCGAGGTATCCCACTTAGCCCCAGAAAATGTTGAGGAAAAAAAGTGATATTTACGCCGGAGAATATAACAAAAAAATGGATTTTTAGTCATTTGGGGTTTAGGGAGAGACCCGTAAATAGCGGAAATCAGTGAGTAACCCCTGCAAAAATCCCAAAAACTGCTCCTATAGATAATACATAATGGAAATGCGCGACTACGTAATAGGTGTCGTGCAGAATAATATCTAAAGAAGAATTAGCTAAGACAACTCCGGTTAACCCCCCTACAGTAAAAAGAAAGACAAACCCAAATGCTCAAAATAAGGAAGGGCTGTAGTTTAACTGAGTGCCATGAAGGGTGCCCAGTCATCTAAAAATTTTAATACCGGTTGGTACCGCGATGATTATAGTAGCAGAGGTAAAATAAGCTCGGGTGTCTACATCTATCCCTACAGTAAATATATGGTGAGCTCAGACTACAAATCCTAAAATTCCAATAGCTAGTATAGCATAAATTATCCCTAAGGTCCCAAAAGCCTCTTTTTTGCCAGACTCTTGTCTAATAATATGAGAGACTATGCCAAACGCCGGTAGAATTAAAATATAAACTTCAGGGTGCCCAAAGAATCAAAATAAATGCTGATAAAGGATAGGATCCCCTCCTCCGGCAGGGTCAAAAAACGAAGTGTTTAAGTTTCGATCAGTTAAAAGTATCGTAATAGCCCCCGCTAAAACTGGGAGCGATAAAAGTAAAAGAATCGCTGTAATAAAAACTGACCACACAAATAAAGGTATTCGGTCTAAAGTTATACCATTAGAGCGCATATTGATAGAGGTGGTAATAAAATTTACTGCCCCTAAAATAGAGGAAGCTCCCGCGATATGAAGGGAAAAAATTCCTAAATCTACTGAGGCTCCTGCATGGGCGATACCAGCTGCTAGAGGAGGGTATACAGTTCATCCTGTCCCTACACCCCTTTCAACTATTCCTCTTGATAGGAGTAAAGTTAATGAAGGAGGGAGAAGCCAGAACCTCATATTATTTATACGAGGGAAGGCCATATCAGGGGCACCTAGTATTAAAGGAACGAGCCAATTACCAAACCCCCCGATTATAATAGGTATTACTATAAAAAAAATTATGACAAAGGCATGAGCTGTGACAACTACGTTATAAATTTGATCATCTCCGATCAGGCTGCCGGGCTGGCCTAGCTCCGCTCGGATAATAAGTCTTAGAGCTGTGCCAACTATACCGGATCAAGCCCCGAAGATAAAATATAAAGTTCCAATGTCTTTATGGTTAGTAGAAAATAATCATCGTTGCGTAGAGAAAGTAAAATGGCTGAATTAGGCGGTAAATTGTAAATTTATTTATGAGGTTGATCTCTTTTACTAAGTAGTAGGTGTAACTACTGCAGTAAGGCCTAAGATTTAAGATTGGCCTTAATTAAAGCTTTGAAGGCTATGAGTTTTTTTAACTTAAAATCTTAAGTATAGTACATTCATAAATTATTTGGTAAGATAGTGATGGTAGTTAAAAAGTGCCGGAAGTGTGGTCTATAAAATTGGGCCGTAAGCGTAATAGTTTAATTTTAAAAATAATTTAAAAATGAAGTATTTAGACAATAGATTAGATTATAAATATATTTTATATTAAAAAGTTAATGTTTTACAAACCTATACATGAATGCTGAATCTTCTTGAGGTCCTGTAGTATAATAAATTACGTTAGGTTGCAAATCTAGAAATATTTGCTAAAGTTAGGACTTGGCCTTCTAATAAGTTTAAAGCACTCAAAGTGGGATGTTCAGGTTATCTTAGTATAATAATAGATAAGGGGGCCTAATAGATTTTATAAAGACTACTGATTAACCTAGGGTTCAAGGGAGTTTGTAGTAAAAATTTTTATTGAGGTATAAAAGTGTTTAGTTCACAAGTGTGTACAGTAGCGGGATGCTGAGCATCAGATTTTTGTATAATAATTAATTTAGGGGTAAATGCTTGACGGGCAGGATAAAAAAGAAACAGAGCAGTTATCGCCCAAAAAATAAAAGTTTGGGCTTATAATTAGATTTGAAATTTATAAGGCAAAATATAGGAATCATAAAAGGTATTATATAAATACTGTGGCCAACGTTGATGACAGAGAATTAGTACTAATTTACTTAATAAGCCCAAAATCTTAAAGGTAGGGTATTTGAGCTACACGAGTATAAAAAAAGAGGGAAAAAGTAAACCTAAGAAATTTATAAAAATTAGCAATGAGGGTATGGGTTTCAAGGGATTTTTGTAGTAAAAAATTTTAGAGGAGGAGAATATAAAAGAGTTCACAGCCACATAAATGTAATAATAAAGAGTAAATAAAGTTGAGACAAGGAGAACTACTGCCACAATAATTATGTTTTGGTTAATTATCTCTTGTATGAGAATTCATTTAGGGACAAATCCAGTAAATGGGGGTAAACCTCCTAAGGATAAAAAGGAGAATAGAACAATTATTTTATCCAAAGAAGAAAAGTTTATTTTGAAAATGAGATTTGAAACGTGGAAAGCTTGGGAAAAGTGGAATAATGAGATGATTGACAGTGAAATAACTGAATAAAACGAAAAATACACAATTCATAAATAATCTCTTATAATCATAGCGGTTAGTATCCACGATATGTGGCTAATTGAGGAATAAGCTAAAAGTTTGCGTAAAAGAGTTTGGTTGAAGCCCCCAACCGCCCCGATTAACGCAGAAAAAACAATAGCGATTAAGAATATTTTATTTGAAAAAATCGAGTTTGTAGATAGTGCACACGATAGAAGAGCAAACGGTGCCACTTTCTGAGTAGTTATGAGCAAAGCAGTCTGTAATCAAGGGATTCCTTGTATTACTGTGGGGAATCAAAAATGAAACGGGGCGATACCTGCTTTTAAAAATAAAGAGCATGTAATAAAAACAGAGGAGTAAAATGGAGAGATAAAGGATATGATGGCTGCTATAATTAAAGTTGATGAGGCAAGAGCTTGGATTAAAAAATATTTTAACGCAGATTCTGAGGAATATTGGTCTTTCTTCGAAGAAATTAATGGCACAAAAGAAAGTAAATTCAGTTCAAGGCCAATTCACGCAGTTAGCCAAGAAGATGAGGAGACCGCTAAGAAAATGCCTAAGAACGAAGAAAGCAGAAACAAGGTATTTGCGGAATTAAGAAAAATCAAAAAGAGAATTAAATTCATTTGTGGGGTATGAGCCCATTAGCTTAACAGTTTAGCTTATCTTTTTATATTTTGGTGTATACGCACAAAAGATTTTGATTCTTTGGGGGATAGTGAAAATCTATTAAATATAGTGATAAGAGTAGGAATTTCTACATAATCTATCCTATCAAGATAGCTCTTTAGTCAGACATCAGTATCGAAATGTTCGTGTAAAATTTGAAACTTAAAATATAGGCACTCAAATTTAATTTTATTTACTGCAAAAATCTAGAACTTAAGTAAAAATTCGCCGGCATATATAAGTCTATATTTAAACTATATTTATCTCTTGATATGCAATATTTATATTTAGACATTTAGTTATATTTAATATTAGTAATTTAATATTATAGTTATATATGAGTGTATTAATTATTATTATAAATATTAATATTATTTATCTAGTTATATATAATAAATATATCTTTTAATAAACATATCTTCTATTCTAAAGAAGAAAGATATGAATTTATTATCTTATGTATAACTTCAATTAAAATTATAATGTTTTTATATAATAAATATATTTTTTATATATATATATTTATTAGTGTTTGGATAAACTAAATTATAATAAATCTCTTGTATATGTAATTTTAAAGTAACGTTATAATGTTTTTATATAATAAATATCTTATATATCTATAAATCTATTAGTGTTGAATTAAATTTAATTATAATATATATCTTGTACGTATATCATTAAAGTAACGTTATAATGTTTTTATATCATAAATATCTTATATATATACATATCTATTAGTGTTGAATTAAATTAAATTATAATAAATCTCTTGTATATGTAATCTTAAAGTAACGTTATAATGTTTTTATTTAATAAATGTCTTATATATCTAAAAACACTTATTACTTAACTATTAAATTTATATAATAAATGTAATTTTAAAATTAAATTATAACATTTTTATTTAATAAATATTTTATATATAAAGAAATATTTACCATAAGATTAAATTATAAAACATATATTATAAATTTAGCCTTTAAATTAGATTATAATGTTTTTATTTAATATATATCTTTATATATATAAAGAGTTTTTATTAGTAATAAATTGTTTTAAGAGTAATAGCTATAATCACCTATAAAATTTATATAAAATGAGGCAAAGTTTGCATTCGTAAGGGGGGTTTTAAAAATCTAGTTTTTAGTTTTATATAAATCAATTGTATACAATTCTATTTTTAATTAAAAAGTTTTATAAATTATTTTTAAAATATTAGTATTTTTTAAATATGATTAGGTTTTTATTTACAACACTAAAGTTTATCTGATTAATGTTATATTTTAAAATATTTTGTATTTTATGAATTAAAGCTAAAATAATATTGAAGTTTTGTTTTTTAAAGTATTAAACTAAAGTTCTAGTGATAAAAAATATATAAATATTAGTAAATTTAAATAACTAGTAAAAACATTATACATGTAAGTGTTGAGTATTAAGCTCAGTGTGGTCTGTTAATTAATTAAAAATAAAAAATTTAACTTTTAAAAATAATTAAATGATTTAAATATATTGTTTTCGTTTATTAAAGTAAGGGCCTAATGTTCTAGATTTTTTATTTAAAATTAATTTTTAAAATAAATCAAAAAAACTAAAATAAATTAAAACAGTTGGAAGTGGTATACACTTGATTTAGCGCTATCCGATCGTAATTTAACAATAAAAAATTTAATTTTTAAAAATAATTAAAGAAATCAGAAATG